GAGACTCCACTAAAAAAAGGGGCCGAGCTTTCTTATGGTATCTTTATGGATATTGAATAAACCCGAGGTTTTCTTCTTGATTATTTTTTTCTTTTCGACATCTACACTTTTTTTATTCTCTAGGTAGGTTATCTATGAAATGCCAATCCAACACAAGTTCTTATTATTTTATAATAATAAAATAATTTTTTTTCTCAACGTTCATATTGACAATAGTGTATTGAAAAAATATAATTGATCGTGGATAAATAGATCTATTTATCCACGCCCTATAAGTTTTTTTTTACTTTACTTCATGTAAGCGATAGGTTCCTTAAATTCTCTGGGATATATTTCATTTATCTTATCCGGGAATTTTTCATATTTTCATTATAGCTGTTCATTTTTATGTTCATAATTTACTATAAAAAAATGTTTTTGATGGGGTTGTGCAATCCACTCTTTTTTTTTTTTCGATCGTATCTACACACCATAATTCTATTTTTGGGTTGCTAACTCAACGGTAGAGTACTCGGCTTTTAAGTGCGGCTAAAATCTTTTACACATTTGGATGAAGGAACGGATTCGTCCATACCGTTGGTAGAGTTTGTAAGACCCCGACTGATCCTGAGAGGGAACGAATGGAAAAAACAGCATGTCGTATAAATGAATAACTCATATCATAAATAAATAACTTTAAGATAGAGTACTTAACTCTTACGGGATCGGTACAAAATATTTGTTTAGTTTGTTAGAGTTTTAATTCTTAGAGCGGTACAAAAAATCAATTATGGTTGGATCGAGTGAATAAATGGATAGAGCCAAAAAGCTCCAATTATAGGGAAACAAAAAGAGCAACGAGCTTCGGTTCTTAATTCGAATAATTACCAATTACCCGATCTAATTATACGTTAGAAATATATTAGTCCCTGGGGCGGGCAAAGGTTATGAAATCACTTTAATAAGTGGATTCTTCACTTTTTTTTTGAATCCTAACTATTCTATTAATTATATCCCTGTGCGGAGACGAATGTGTAAAAGAAACAGTATATTGAGAAATATAATTCTAAAGTCAAAAGAGCGATCGGGTTGCAAAAATAAAGGATTTCTAAACATCTTTGGTATCTTATAACGAACAAGAACCAATCGGATGGAAAAAGAGAGAATCCATGGATTAATCATTTCCAAGGTATCTTTTCTTACTATGATACCTTGATACCTTGTTTTGACTGTATCGTACCTATGTATCGTATCATTTGATGACCCAAGAAATCCCCGGTTTTGGTTCAAATCGAATTTCAAATGGAGGAATTACAAGGCTATTTAAAGATAGATAGATCGCGAGAACGGGACTTCCTATACCCACTTCTCTTTCAGGAATACATTTATGCACTTGCTCATGATCATGGGTTAAATAAATCGATTCTTTATGAGCCTATGGAAAATTTAGGTTATGACAAAAAATATAGTTTAATAATTGTTAAACGTTTAATTACTCGAATGTATCAACAGAAGCATTTGATTATTTTTACGAATGATTCTAATCCAAATTTTTTTTTCGGGCATAATAAAAATTTGGATTCTCAAATGATATCAGAGGGGGTTGCAGTCATTGTGGAACTTCCATTCTCACTGCGATTAGTATCTTCCCCAGAAAGTAAAGAAATAGACAAATCTATGACTACTTTACGATCAATTCATTCCATATTTCCCTTTTTAGAGGATAAATTATTACATTTAAATCATGTATTAGATATACTAATACCCTACCCTATCCATCTGGAACTATTGGTTCAAACCCTTCGCTCTTGGATACAAGATGCTCCCTTTTTGCACTTATTGAGATTCTTTCTCTACAAGTATCATAATTGGAATAGTCTTATTACTCAAAAAACGAAAATGATTCTCTTTTTTTCAAAAGAGAATCAAAGATTTTTCCTGTTCCTATATAATTTTCATGTATATGAATCGGAATCTATATTTGTTTTTCTCCGTAAACAATCTTATCATTTACGATCAACGTCTTCTAGAGCTTTTCTTGATCGAACACATTTTTATAGAAAAATAGAACATTTTTTAGTGGATTTTCGTAATGATTTTCATACTATCCTATGGTTGTTCAAGGATCCTTTCATACAGTATTTCAGATTTCAAGGAAAATCCATTTTGTCTTCAAAAGGAACCCCTCTTCTGATGAAGAAATGGAAATATTACCTTGTAAATTTATGGGAATGTCATTTTTACTTTTGGTCTCAACCGGATAGGATTCATATAAACCAATTATCCAATCATTTTATCGATTTTCTGGGTTATCTTTCAAGTGTACGACCAACTCCTTCAGCAGTAAGGAGTCAAATGTTAGAAAAGTCATTTATTATAGATATTGTTATTAAAAAGTTTGATACTATAGTTCCAATTATTCCTTTGATTGGATCATTGGCTAAAGCGAAATTTTGTAACTTTTCAGGACATCCCATTAGTAAGCCTGCTTGGGCGGATTCATCAGATTCTGATATTATCG